AATAAGGTGCCTGATAAAAAGGATTATTCTGATAGAATAAATTATGTATAAATAATACTCTTATTATATTTTTTAGATTTAAACTAAATCCTTAGAAATCAAAATTCTATATGCATCATACAACAAAATATATATATATATAAAAAGATAAGCTAAATAAAGCTATTAGGTTCATACCCTAATTATAGAAATTAACTTTCTTCTTTTTAATTATAAAAACATCAAGAAAAATATTATTTTTTATTATAACAATAATTAGAACACTAATAGTATTAAGAGCTAATGATTGATTAAATATATGAATCGGGTTAGAAATAAACCTAATATCATTTATCCCTCTTATATTTAAAAGAAAAAATAACTTTCTCTCCCAGAGAAGAATAATATATTTTTTAATTCAAAGAATAGCATCAATATTATTTATTGTAACAATATTAATATCAATATTTCTATTTATAAATATAAGAATAATTTTACCAAAAATTATATTATTCACCATAATAATAAAAATAGGTATACCCCCATTTCATATATGATTTCCCGAAGTAATATATAAAATTAGATGATTAATATGTATTATACTAATAACATGACAAAAAGTTGCCCCAATATATATTTTATCTTTAACAATAAATAATGATATATTGAATATAATTATTATTATATTATCAACATTAACAGGAGCTATTTTAGGTTTAAATCACACATCAACCCAAAAAATTATAGCATATTCATCCATAAACCATATAGGATGAATAATAGCATGTGCAAGAATAAGAAAAAAATTATGAATAATATATATAATTATATATTCAATAATAACCATTATACTTTGTTTAAACATACATAAATACAATATTATATATATAAATCAATTCAATATTTTATCAATAAAAATAACAGAAAAAGTATCACTAATAATTATAATATTAAGTATAGGAGGCATACCTCCATTCATTGGATTTTTACCAAAATGAATTACAATTGAATATATAATCAACTCAAACGAAATATTATTACTAACATTAATAGTAGTATCATCATTAATTACCCTATCATATTATATACGTATAATTACACCAATATTAATGATTATAAGGCACTCACAAAAATGAATATTTTTTTATTGAATAAATATAAAATCAACAATTAAAACATTATATATTAATATAATATTACCTATATTAATTTTATTATATAACTTTATATAAAGCTTTAAGTTAAAATAAACTTATAACCTTCAAAGTTATATATACATAAAATGTAAGCTTTAGTGAAATAATCACTACTTTAGAATTGCAATCTAAAATCATATATTGAATATAAAGCCATGAAAGGAGGTTAAAAATACCATAAGTAAATTTACAATTTACAGCCTAAACTTCAGCCATCCTATCAATTAAACATGAATAAATGATTATATTCAACAAATCATAAAGATATTGGCACTTTATATTTTATTTTAGGGATATGAGCCGGTATATTAGGAACATCACTTAGATGAATCATCCGTATTGAATTAGGAATACCAGGATCATTTATTGGAGATGATCAAACATATAACGTTGTAGTCACTGCACATGCATTTATCATAATTTTTTTTATAGTTATACCAATTATAATTGGAGGATTTGGTAACTGATTAGTACCTTTAATAATTGGAGCACCTGATATAGCATTTCCACGAATAAACAATATAAGATTCTGATTATTACCACCATCAATCACATTATTAATCATAAGAAGAATTGTAGAAAAAGGAGCAGGAACTGGTTGAACAGTATACCCACCCCTATCAGCTAATATTGCACATAATGGAGCATCAGTTGATTTAGCAATCTTCTCATTACATTTAGCAGGAGTATCATCAATTTTAGGTGCTGTAAATTTCATTTCAACAATTTTTAATATACGACCAGCTGGAATAACAGCTGAACGAATTCCTCTATTTGTTTGATCAGTAGGAATCACAGCTTTATTATTACTATTATCATTACCAGTATTAGCTGGAGCTATTACTATACTATTAACAGACCGAAATTTTAATACATCATTTTTTGACCCAGCTGGAGGGGGGGACCCTATTTTATATCAACATTTATTTTGATTCTTTGGCCATCCAGAAGTTTATATTTTAATTCTTCCAGGATTCGGTTTAATTTCACATATTATCATACAAGAAAGTGGAAAAAATGAAACATTCGGATCATTAGGAATAATTTATGCTATAATAGCAATTGGACTACTAGGATTTATTGTATGAGCACATCATATATTCACAGTAGGAATAGATGTTGATACTCGAGCATATTTCACATCAGCAACAATAATTATTGCTGTACCTACAGGTATTAAAATTTTCAGATGACTAGCAACAATACATGGAACTAACATAAAATTCTCTGTATCCATAATATGGGCAATAGGATTCGTATTTTTATTTACAATAGGAGGATTGACAGGAGTAATTCTAGCAAATTCATCTATTGATATTATCTTACATGATACTTATTATGTAGTAGCACATTTCCATTATGTATTATCTATAGGAGCTGTATTTGCTATTATTGGAAGATTTATTCAATGATATCCACTATTTACAGGTTTAACATTAAACCCTAAGTGATTAAAAATCCAATTTGTTATAATATTCATTGGGGTAAATATAACATTTTTTCCTCAACACTTTTTAGGATTAAGAGGTATACCTCGACGATATTCAGATTACCCTGATGGATTTACAACATGAAATGTTGTATCATCAATTGGATCAACAATCTCATTAATAAGAGTAATCTTATTAATTGTAATTTTATGAGAAAGAATCATTTCAAAACGAGAAATTCTATTTCAAGAAAATATCCCTAGAAGAATAGAATGAATACAAAGAACACCTCCAGCCGAACATTCATATGCTGAATTACCCATTATTAATTCATTCTAATATGGCAGATAAATGCTATGGACTTAAAATCCATATATAAAGATTAATCTTTTATTAGAATATGCCAACTTGATCAAAATTATCATTTCAAGACAGAAATTCACCATTAATAGAACAATTAATTTTTTTTCATGATCATACAATAATAATTCTGTCAATAATTACTATCATAGTATCATATATAATATTAACAACAATATATAATAAATATATTAATCGATTCTTACTTGAAGGACAAACAATTGAATTATTATGAACAATACTTCCAGCAATTACACTATTATTTATTGCTTTACCATCATTAAAAATTTTATATTTAATAGATGAAATTAATAACCCAATATTAACAATTAAAGCAATTGGACATCAATGATACTGAACATATGAATATTCTGATATAAAAAATATTGAAATAGAATCATATATAAAACCAACTGTTGAATTAAATGAAAATGAATTTCGTCTATTAGAAGTAGATAATCGAGTAGTATTACCTATAAAATCAACTATTCGAATTTTAGTTACATCTGCTGATGTAATTCACTCATGAACTATTCCAAGATTAGGGATCAAAATTGATGGTACACCAGGACGACTTAATCAAGGAAATATAAACATTAATCGACCAGGATTAATATTCGGACAATGCTCCGAAATCTGTGGTGCAAATCATAGATTCATACCAATCGTTGTAGAAAGAGTATCAACTAACCAATTTATAAACTGATTAAATTCAATGTCATTAAGTGGCTGAAAGAAAGCATTGGTCTCTTAAACCAAATTATAGTAATTATCAAATACTCTTAATGAAGAAATTAGTTTAAATAAAACATTAATTTGTCAAATTAAAAATATTAATATTAATATTTCTTAATACCTCAGATATCTCCGATATGATGAACAACATTATTCCTAACATTCATTATAGTATATATATTATATGTAATTATTACATATTTTTTCATTTCATGTGGAAAAAAAAATGAAATGAAAAAAAGAATTAAAATTAATAAAATAAACTGAACATGATAGTAAACTTATTCTCAACTTTTGACCCATCAACTAGAATTAATTTATCATTAAATTGAATAAGAATTATTATTGGATTAATTATTATACCAATACTATATTGATTATTACCTAATCGATATAATATAGTATTTATTATACTATTCAATAATTTATCGAAAGAATTTAAAATATTATTAGGAAACAATTCTTTCGGGATAAATATAATAATTATTAGATTATTTACCTATATTTTAATAAATAATATAATAGGATTATTACCTTATATTTTCACTAGAAGAAGACATTTAGTATTCACATTAACTTTGGCTTTACCTTTATGATTAAGATTAATAATTTATGGATGAATAAATAAAACTCAAATAATATTTGCACATTTAATTCCTATCGGAACCCCGATAGCTCTTATACCTTTTATAGTACTAATTGAAACAACCAGAAATTTAATTCGACCAGGATCATTAGCTGTACGATTAACAGCAAATATGATTGCTGGACATTTATTAATAAGACTATTAGGAAATAATATAACAAATGCAAATACATTAATTATACCATTAATTATATTAATCCAAACAATATTAATGTTATTCGAAACAGCAGTTTCAGTGATTCAAGCATATGTTTTTTCAATCTTAATAACATTATATTCAAGTGAAGTAAATTATGAGTAAACATAATCACCCATTCCATTTAGTGGATTATAGACCATGACCATTAACTAGATCAATCGGAGCTCTTACATTAGTAAGAGGGATAATTATATGATTTCATAAAAACAACATAAATATATTCATTTTAGGAATTATTATTCTATTATTATCAATATATCAATGATGGCGAGATATTGTACGAGAAGCAACTTTTCAAGGAAAACATACTATAAAAGTAGTAAATGGATTAAAAATAGGAATAATTTTATTTATCATATCAGAAGTACTATTCTTTGTATCATTTTTCTGAGCATTTTTCCATAGAAGTTTATCTCCAACAATCGAAATTGGAATAATCTGACCTCCCAAAGGAATCACAACTTTTAATCCAATACAAATCCCATTATTAAATACTATAATTTTATTATGTTCTGGAGTAACCATTACATGAGCGCATCATGCAATTATAAGCATAAATTTTAATCAAACTAAACAAGGATTAATCTTAACAGTAACATTAGGAGTATATTTTACTATACTTCAAGCATATGAATATTATGAGTCAACATTCACAATTAGAGATTCAATTTACGGATCATGTTTTTTCATAGCAACTGGATTCCATGGAATTCATGTCATAATTGGTACAATTTTTATTCTAACATGCTTAATTCGTCATATAATATATCACTTTTCTAGAACACATCATTTTGGATTTGAAGCAGCAGCATGATATTGACATTTTGTAGACGTAGTTTGATTATTTTTATATATTACTATTTACTGATGAGGTAGATACTTTTTTAGTATAAATTATTATATTTGACTTCCAATCAAAAGATCTTTTTAAGAAAAAGTAATATTAAAAATTTTTATATCATTTTTATTAACAATAAGTTTATCAATTATCATTATAATTTTATGTATCATAATCAGAAAAAAATCAATTATTGACCGAGAAAAAATATCTCCTTTCGAATGTGGTTTTGATCCAAAAAGATCTTCACGAATACCATTTTCATCACAATTCTTTTTAATTGCTGTCCTATTCCTAATTTTTGATATCGAAATTGTAATTATTTTGCCAATAATTTTTACATTAAAAACAAGAAGAATAATAAACTGATTCATAACTTCATCAACATTTATTATTATTTTATTATTAGGATTATATCACGAATGAAAAAATGGTATTTTAGAATGAGCTAAATAAAAAGGGGTTATAGTTTTTTATAAAATATATAATTTGCAATTATAAGAAATCATTATAGATTTTCCTCATAAAGTAATGAAGTAATATTTACATTTAGTTTCGACCTAAAAATTAGAGAAATTCTCCTTACTTTTAACTAAAGCCAAAAAGAGGCATTTCATTGTTAATGAAAAAATTGAATTAGATAATTCTAGTTAAAAGGGAATGTAGTATCTAAAAAAAGCTTCTAACTTTATTTTAAAGCGGTTAAACTCCGTTTTTCCCTTATCTATATAGTTTATAAAAAAACATTCCATTTTCAATGGAAAAATAAGAATAATCTTTTTAGATATATTTAGAGGAATTAATCCATATTAATATCTTCAATATTAAGCTTTAAATTTAAGCTATCTAAATTATAATATAATTAAGATTATAAAAAAAATAAAAGTAATCATAAATAATTTAACATTATTATTTTCAATAAAATAATTCATTTTTCTTATATTATATAAATATAATATATGAGAATAAGAAAATATATATTCCCCTCAACCAGAATCAATTATATTATAATATATTTTAGATGTAGGTAAAAAGTATTTATATAAACCCAATGTTCTAAAAACAGGTATATACCATATACCGCCTATATAATATAGATTAAAAATTAATACACTATTTATTATGTTTACATTAAAATAAGAAAATATAAACCCAAAAATAACACCTATAAAAATTGAAATAATTGGCATCAATTTTAGCATAAAAGGTAAAACAATTAAATAAGGAGTTTTAAATATTAATCATATTAAAATAACTCCTAAAAAGACAGAAAAAAAAGTTAATAAAATCATTGAAAATATTATTTTATTATCCTCATAATATGTTTGAAAAACATAATTAAAACAACCCATAAATATTAGATAATTTATTAATCGAATACTATAACTTACAGTAAATATAACTGAAATTATATATAAAAAATAATAAATAAAATTAATATTATTTATAGATATAATCTCTAAAATTAAATCTTTTGAGTAAAACCCAGATAAAAAAGGCAAACCACATAAAGAAAACCTTGAAATAATAAAACAAGAAGAAGTATAAGGATATAAATTAATAATATAACCTATATCACGAATATCTTGAGAATTATTCATTGAATGAATAATCAAGCCAGCACATAAAAATAATAGTGACTTAAAAAAAGCATGAGTTAAAAGATGAAAAAAAGATAATATAGGAAATCCTATAAATAAAATTCTCATTATTAAACCCAACTGACTTAAAGTTGACAATGCAATAATTTTTTTTAAATCAAATTCAAAATTAGCCCCTAACCCAGATATAAATATAGTCAAAATAGATAAAATAATAAATAACTTACAATCAAAATAATATAAAATAGGCCTAAAACGAATTATTAAATAAACTCCCGCTGTAACTAAAGTGGAAGAATGAACTAAGGCAGAAACAGGAGTAGGAGCAGCTATAGCTGCAGGTAATCAAGAAGAAAAAGGAATTTGTGCTCTTTTAGTAAAAGATGCAAGAATACATAAATATACAATATAATTTATATATATATCAAAAAAAGACATATAATAAATATAATTTCATCTACCATAATTTAATATTCAAGCAATACACATTAAAATTGCCACATCACCCACACGATTAGTTAAAATAGTTAATATACCAGCATTATAAGAATTATAATTTTGAAAATAAATAACAAGACCATAAGAAACTAAACCCAAACCATCTCAACCAAGTAAAATTCTAACTATGTTAGGACTAATAATTATAAATATCATTGAAATAACAAATATAAAAACCAAAAATAAAAAACGATACTTATATTCATCATCACTTATATAAGAATGTCTATATAAAACAACTATTGAAGAAATTAATAAAACACAACCTATAAACATTAAAGATATATAATCAAAAATTAAAGATATACAAATATTAATAGAATTAAAATCAATAATTTCCCAATCCATATAAATTATATATTCATATAACATAAAATATAAGCTAGTAATTAAAAAAATCAAACCAAAAATTAATATAAAAATAAAAACATAAATATATATAAAAAAAATGATCTAAAGTATTGAATACACCCATAACTCCACAAATTATAATTCTTAATAAACTATTTAGATAAAATACCATTAAAGAAATAATATCAATTTTAACAACAAAAATATTTAAAGGTAATAAATGTATAAATAATAAATAATATTCAATATAATACCCACAAAAAAAAGAAGTTATACTAGAATTTAATACACCGTGATTAACACTAGCATATAAATATATTCTATATATACAACCAACAAAAGAAGAAAATATTAAATAAAATATAGATATAGAAGTAAAAGATATAATCCCATTAATCAATATAATTTCACCTAAAAGATTTATAGAAGGAGGACTAGATATATTATTAATTATCAATATAAATCAAAATAAACATATATTAGGCATAACAGTTAAAAAACCTTTATTTAAAAATAAACTTCGAGATAAAGTACGCTCATAAGAAATATTTGCTAAACAAAATATTCCAGAAGAACATAACCCATGTCCAATTATCATTAATAATGAACCAACCAAACCAATCAAATTCATACTCATCAATCCACAAATAACTATACCTATATGAGCCACAGAAGAATAAGCAATTAAAGATTTTATATCAACTTGGAATATACATAAAATACCAATTATAAAGATACCAAATAAACATAAAGATAAAATATAAACATTTAAACAATAATTTTTAATAAAAAAAAACACACGTAAAACACCATAACCCCCCAATTTTAATAACACTCCAGCCAAAATTATAGAACCAGAAATTGGGGCCTCAACATGAGCTTTTGGTAATCAAAAATGTAAAAATACTATTGGCATTTTAACCAAAAAAGCTATCAATATTGAAATATACAAATAAAAATTATAATTAATATTAATAAGAAAATAAAATATTCTATAACAGAATATATTAATATAAAAAATACCTAACAATAAAGGCAAAGAGAAAAATATAGTATAAAAAAGAAGATAATATCCCGCTATTAATCGTTCAGGCTGGTAGCCTCAACCAAAAATTAAAATTAAAGTAGGGATTAATCTACATTCAAAAAATATATAATATATAAATAAATTATAAACTCTAAAAGTTAAAATTAAAAAAAATAATAAAAAGACAACCAAAAACATAAATTCATAAATATAATTTTTACTTTTATAAAGAAGTGAACTAGCTATAATTATTAAAAAAACAATTCAAATTCTAAGCAAAATCATAGAAATAGATAATAAATCTCCCCCCCATATATAACTTAATATTCTATATCAAAAATTAAAATAAAAAAAATTAAATAAATATATAAAAATAAACATTAATAATATAATTAAAATATATCAATTAAAAAAATTGATAAAAAGAATCGAAAAAAACAAACATATATAAATTTTTATCATAAAATAAAAAGTGAATTAACATGATCATTACCATAACTACGAATTATAGAAACTAAAATAGATAAGCCTAAAACCCCTTCACAAACAGAAAAAGTCAAAAAAACCAATATTAGATATATATTACCTATAAAATTTATACAAAAAATAATTATAAAAATATAAACACATAAAACCAAATATTCCAAACTTAATAAAGTTAAAAGTAAATGTTTTCGTATAGAACAAAAAACAAATAAACCAGAAAAAAATATAGTATAAAAAATATACAAATTATAATCAAATAAAATATAAAATAAAATAAGTTTTAATAGTTTAACTAAAAATAATGGTCTTGTAAACCATAGATAGATTTATCTTTAAAACTTCAATAGAGGAAAATTCCCATCATTAATCTCCAAAACTAATATTTTAACTTAAACTACCCATTGACATAATATTAACTTTATCAATCATGATAATAATCAACATTATAATAATTTTTATAAAACACCCATTAAGTATGGGTATACTTTTAATTATACAAACAATAATAACTTCTCTATTAACAGGTATAATAATAAATTCATTTTGAATATCATATATTTTATTAATTAGAATATTAAGAGGGGCATTAGTACTATTTATTTACATATCAAGAATTGCGTCAAATGAAAAATTTATAAATAAAATATCAATATGAATATTCTGTATAATAATAATCAGTTGTGGAATTATCATATCATTATTAGAAGAAAAAATTATATTTAAATGTACATACATACATAAAGATATTCTATACCTAAATAAAATATTTAATATAGAAAATATATATATCACTATTATATTAATATTATATTTATTATTAACAATAATTGTATCAACACAATTAGTAAATATTAATGAAGGACCATTACGGTTAAAAACATAATCAAAATATATTCAATATTTCTATTCTTAAGAAAATAAAAAAATAATTATTAAAAATAATTATTTTTAGAATAGAAATATTCTATTCTATAATTAATACTAAATTATTAATATAATTCAATATATGAATAAACCTTTACGAAAAACCCATCCACTAATCAAGATTTTAAATAACTCATTAGTAGATTTGCCTAGACCAAGAAATATTTCATTATGATGAAACTTTGGGTCACTTATTGGACTATCATTAATAATTCAAATCTTAACCGGATTATTTTTAGCTATACATTATACCCCAAATATTGAAATAGCTTTTTCAAGAGTTATACATATTTGTCGAGACGTAAATAACGGATGAATATTACGAAATATACATGCAAATGGGGCATCAATATTCTTTATTTGCTTATATTTACATGTCGGACGAGGTATTTATTATAGATCATATAAATTAATAATAACATGAATAGTAGGAGTAATTTTATTACTAATAGTGATAGCAACAGCATTTCTAGGATACGTTTTACCTTGAGGGCAAATATCATTATGAGGGGCAACCGTAATTACTAATTTATTATCTGCAATTCCTTATCTAGGAAATGATTTAGTAAAATGATTATGAGGAGGATTTTCAGTAGATAATGCCACATTAAATCGCTTCTTCACTTTACATTTTTTATTACCATTTATTATCTCTGCTTTAGTTATAATTCATCTACTTTTTTTACATCAAACAGGATCAAATAACCCTTTAGGAGTAAATAGAAATTTTGATAAAATTCCATTTCACCCATATTTTAGTATTAAAGATTATATAGGCATAATAATTGCCCTATTTATATTTATTATATTAAATTTATTAAGCCCTCAAGCATTAGGAGATCCAGAAAACTTTATCCCTGCTAATTCATTAGTCACACCTGTCCACATTCAGCCAGAATGATACTTCTTATTTGCATATGCAATTTTACGATCAATTCCCAATAAATTAGGAGGGGTCATTGCAATAATTATATCAATTATTATTATCATAATTTTACCATTCAGAAATAAAAACAAATTTCAAAGTATAAATTTTTACCCAATCAATAAAATATTATTTTGATTTTTTTTAATGAATTTAGTATTGTTAACTTGAATTGGAGCTCGACCAGCAGAAGAACCATATATTTTAACAGGTCAAATTTTGACAACAACATATTTTATATATTTTATTATTAATCCTTTATTATTAAAGTACTGAGATAAAAATATCTAATTTTAGTTAATAAGCTTTTAAAGCATATATTTTGAAAATATAAGAAAAAGATTAAATTCTTTATTAACTTCACTTATTTAAATGAAATTAATCATATAGAAATATACGCCAATTATAAATAATAAATAATTTAATGATAAAGGCAAAAACATTTTTCAAGTTAAATATATCAATTTATCATATCGAAAACGAGGTAAAGTACCCCGAACTCAAATAAAAGAAAAAATAATAAAAACCCATTTTAAAAAAAACACAATAGAATCAACATCACAACCAAGAAAAATTACACAAGATAATATACTCATAAATATAATATTTATATATTCAGATAAAAAAATAAAAGCAAAACCACCTCTACTATATTCAACATTAAATCCAGATACCAATTCAGATTCTCCTTCCGCAAAATCAAAAGGAGAACGATTTGTCTCTGCCAAACAAGACCTAAATCAACAAAAAAATAAAGGAACAGAAATAAATATAAATCAAATATTATATTGATAATATATAAAATCAAGTAAATTATATCTAAAAATATATATTATTAAACAAATAATAATAAGAGCTATTCTTACCTCATAAGAAATGGTTTGGGCAACTGAACGCAAACCCCCTAAAAGGGCATAATTAGAATTAGATGACCAACCACATATTAAAACCCCATAAACACCCATTCCAGTACAACATAAAAAAAAAAGTAAACCATAATTAAAACTATAAACATTTATAAAAAAGGGAAATAATACTCACATTAAAAATGATAATAATAATATAAAAATTGGAGTAATCATATAAATTATATAATTAGACATCATAGGATAAGTTTGCTCTTTAAAAAATAATTTAATACCATCAGAAAATGGTTGAAGTAAACCTATTAATCCTACCTTATTTGGACCTTTACGTAATTGTATATAACTTAACACCTTACGTTCTAATAAAGTTAAAAAAGCAACAGAAATTAAAATGAAAATCAATAAAATTAAAAAATTAATAATAAAAATTACTATTTGTAATATAAATTACATAAATAAATTCTAAATTTATTACATTCTTCTGCCAAAATAGTTTAAAATAATCAAATTGAAAAAACTTTTCCTAAAATTTGGTCCTTTCGTACTAAAATTTTATATTAATTTAAGGATAGAAACCGACCTGGCTCACGCCGGTCTGAACTCAGATCATGTAAAAATTTAAAGGTCGAACAGACCTAGTATACAATATTATACCCCTGTAACTTATTTTAATCCAACATCGAGGTCGCAAACTTTTTCATCGATATGAACTCTCCGAAAAAATAACGCTGTTATCCCTAAGGTAACTTAATCTTATTTTCCATAATAAAGGATCAAAAAAACATCCATATATGTTATATATAAAAAAAGTTATATAATTTTTTTTGTCACCCCAACATAATATATTAATATATATATAAATATAAAAATATATAATTTATATATATACTTATATATAAAGTTCTATAGGGTCTTCTCGTCCTATAAAATAATTTTAGCTTTTTAACTAAAAAATCAATTTATTTATATAAAATAAAGAAAGTATATTTCTCATCCAACCATTCATACCAGTCCCCAATTAAGAGACAAATGATTATGCTACCTTTGTACAGTCAAAATACTGCAGCCATTTAATAAATCATAGAGCAGGCCAAATCTTTTATTTAAAACAAAAGAACATGTTTTTGTTAAACAGGTGAAAATAATATTTGCCGAATTACTATATTTTATATATATAAAATACTAATTTTATCATTATTACAATATTTTAGATATTAAAATATTAATTTTGATATAAAACTAAATTTTATAATAAATAAACATTAATCAAAAATTAATTATAAAAAAATATATGATGGATATTTTTAAACCTACTTAAAATCATGAAAAAATAAATTTTAGATAAGTTGATTAGATTATCCTAAACAACTTTTGATTAAACAGATTAATTAAATTTAATCATAAGTTAATCATAAATTAAATTTAGTTCTCAAAAAACCAGATATTTTTAATTGAATAAAATATATTCACTATAACAAAATTAATAATAATATTATTATATTAAATATAATTTTGTTATATATCTTAAAATTTCGGGAAAATAAATATAATTTAAAATAATTAATAAACCCTGATACAAAAGGTACATTAAAAATAATTACTTTTAACAAATTTAATATATATCCTTCACAGTACTTTTCATTATAAAAATAATATTTTTTTCTAAAAAATACTAAAAATAAAATTATTTTTTTTAATTTAAGTATAAAATTATATTTAATATATATATTATCAAATTAGATTGAATCACACAATCAAATCATTAATGTAAATAATAATCCTCTTTAAGAGATAATTTGTCATTCTAGATTCATTTTCCAATAAATCTACTTTGTTACGACTTATCCTACAATGTAGGAGCGACGGGCGATATGTACATAATATAGAGCCAATATCAATTCTTTTTTTTAACAAAAATTTACAATCAAATCCAAATTCAAATATATTTCCATAATATTATCCTTTTTATATATAAATAATGTAACCCATCTCTACTTTTATATTACTAAACCTTGACCTAACATTTTGATTAAAAACCATATAGAAAATAACCTTATTAAGATATTCAATGATAGAGGTATATAAGCATAATAAAAGTAAAATTTATTGTGGATTATCAATTATAGGACAGGTTCCTCTGAAAAGCTAAATTACCGCCAAATCCTTTAAATTTTAAGATCTTAACTATTAATAATTAGGTTATAAATTTACAATTAAAATAATAGGGTATCTAATCCTAGTTTAATAATTAACTTTCATATATTATAATATATATAAAAAAATAATATATTAATATTTCACTAAACAATATATATATTTATTCAATATAAATATATTTAATATAAACCAATAAAATTTAATATTTATAATTGTATAACCGCAACTGCTGGCACAATTTTTGTTATAAAATTATTATTATAAATGAATATTACTTTTGTAAATCAAACCAAAACTATAAACTAAAAATAATATTATTATTTATTTAAAAATAAAACATCAAGAAATAACTTATATATATATTTTAATAAAATTAAATCAAAATACATGAATAAAATATTCAATAAAAATTAAGATTTAATAAATCGACAGGAACAAAATAAAGTTATATTACAACTCCATTTCTTAAATAAATATTCATTTTTATTCTATAAAAATATAAAAATAAATTCATCCATATTTTAAAAATTATATTCATTCATTATCTAAACAATCTCAAAATAAGATCTATTCTTAATTTAAACAAAAATAGTCATATAGGTAGGTCCCCCTCCGGGGGCCCGGTAACTCCCCCTCCGGGGGCCCTCTCGGGAGAGAATTCACAATTTATTGTAATCATATTACATATTATGTGCTTTTATATTTTATCTATATAAAATATTAATTCCATGAAGTTTATCAACTTTAAACATTCAATTGACTATTGCTATGAATTTCTTTAATATAAGAAATTATACTTTACTTTTATATTCTTTAGTTGTAATTAATCGTTAATTAATTCAATCCAATCAATATATCATCCTATAAATAATCACATATCTCTTTTGTTATTATACTATTCCATTGTAACCTTAATGTCATTGTCATACACTAATTCCGATATTGGCACTTATCATTTATTATCCTTATCTTACGATATCCTAGAGTTTCCACCTTTGGGGGGTTAGGGGGGTTTAAATACTTTCATTCCTTTGGATTGGACATACCCTGGCCTACCTAGCCTACCTACGCACCTACGTACATACGTATATAAATATAAATATATTTAAATAAACATATGTTTTACCCGATAAACATATATCTAAATTAAATATTTATAATATATTATAAAATGTATATTTCACCCGATCAAACATACATTTTATAAAATATTAATTTATATTTTCTTTTTTTTGAATCTTGTAAATACAAATCAGTAGGAACAATATTACTTTATTTATATCAATATAATATATATTAAACATAAATTAACCTAAATATAAAATAAGGTATAAATTAATATAAATATTATAAGGATAAATTAATATAATATATATACATATTATAAATAAATATTGTTCCTGGACAATTAAATATTTTTAATTTTATAATATATATATTTAATTTTAAATTAAATTATTGAAATTATTTAACCCGAAATAATAATTTCATGAAAAAATCATATTGATCTAATCCCGAAGATCAAAAATGTTTATTTTAATTTAACATTAAATTTATATAGAGGTTATTATTTACCCGAAATAATGATCTCCTATACCCCATAGGGGAGATAGCTGATATTGTTCCTGGACAATTAAATATTTTAT